GAAATGAAAAAAAATAAAGGGGAGCCTAATCTCACCTCCTTCTGTACTATAAAGAAAAGATATATTAAATTTGTACCATTTTCTAAAAAGAAAAAGAAGTGCTTCTAGATTATAGACTTATCCACTTAGATGAATAAATCATACTATACTCTATTTATATTATGAACGAATATGTATTGTATCCCAATCCATCTCGAGGTATTTGTATCAATACCTATTCGGTAGATCTTTTTTTTCTCTGCCAGGAACCAGATTTGAACTGGTGACACGAGGATTTTCAGTCCTCTGCTCTACCAACTGAGCTATCCTGACCTTTTCTTGTGCATCATCCTAGTAGAGGATTTGTATCTATGTCAATTAAAGGGATTAAAAAATCAATTAAATAAATTATTTCAAATTTCAAATTGGAAAATGGGGGGAGGTAGTCCTACGCATTGTATATGGCTTACTTAATAATACTTAAAAATAGAGTTAATAACCGGGATTCCTTCCCGATACTCGAATAAAAAAGAAATCTATTCTAGGATAAGATCCATTGAGTTCTCTTCGCACTCCTTTGGGAAAGGGTAGAATGAGAAAGCTAATGAATCTTAAATTGATAAAAAGGAAAAAAGAGGATAAATACTATAGTTAGCGAATAAAAGAGGGTTTGGGGATAGAGGGACTTGAACCCTCACGACTTATAAAGTCGACGGATTTTCCTTTTACTAGAAATTTCATTGTTGTCAGTATTGACATGTAGAATGGGACTCTCTCTTTGTCCTCGTCCGATTAATCCACTTTATTAGATGTATAAAGCCCTTCCTTCAAATTTAGAAGGAGTTCCGCTAACAACACAACGTAATTAACTCGATTCGTTAGAACAGCTTCCATTGAGTCTCTGCACCTATCCTTTTCCTTTGTATTCTAGTTCGAGAACCTCCTGGTTTTCTCAAAACACGGATTTGGCTCAGGATTGCCCTTTTTTAATTCCAGGGTTTCTCTGAATTTGGAAGTTACCACTTAGCAGGTTTCCATACCAAGGCTCAATACAATCAAGTCCGTAGCGTCTACCGATTTCGCCATATCCCCATTTTCCTCTTCTTTGAGACAAGGATTACTTGTGTAATTTCATCCATCTCTTAGTTTTTTTTTGAATCTATTGAATTCATCACTCGACGTAGTCTAGCAGTTCGACTCTATTTGAGAGACCCCACTTGCTTATTGCAATTCAGAATTGAATTGATTGTATCGTTGAGGTATTTCCAATTCAATCCGAATCAATATATCCCAAAGTTTTTCTCTCCCCCCCCTACTGTATTACTTTTTTAGAGTATTTGAAATCATACTATAACGCTTGATATTTATTCTTTTTTTTTTTCTAATCAGAATTAGCTATTTTATTTGCTATGACTCTATGTTCCCCTTAGTGAAATAGGAATTCTCAAATTATTAACAAATAAAAAAATATCTCAAAAAAAAGTCGATAATGATCGAATTAAAATGCCAATAAAGTCGTATTTTCTCTTTATTATATCTTTCATATATATTATTCTTTTCTATGTATTAGATTATTCGTCGGAGCCATATCAAATTGAAAATATCTGAAATCCAATTCTATTCTATAATAGAAAAATGGATTTGCGAATTAGAGAAATAAAAAGAAAATTCAATAAATTTTTTCATTTTATTTAAAAATATCTTCTAGTTAAGCATATCAAGGTAACTTTATCTTTAAGAAGTTTTAGTTTTTTTTATAAGATAAGTAGAACTTCAAATTTAGAATCTAGTTAATAACTAAGATTAATAACTAAGATCTGAGATTTTACGGATTCCCTATACTATACCTATTTCTATTTGTTACACTATTTCTGCTATGTAAGCCCACTTAGCTCAGAGGTTAGAGCATCGCATTTGTAATGCGAGGGTCATCGGTTCAAATCCGATAGTCGGCTTTTTTTCTCTATCGATGTTCTACGAACAAAAATATCTTTTTTTTTTCCGAATTAAATGGAGAATCCAGGATCTTTTATGTTTTCTACCTTACAATTTTGCTAGATACAAAACAATAAAATAAATAATATATATACAAAAAATACAGATTTTGATGAAATTCGATTTTTTGTGGTACTTTAGTTGATTTTACTCTGTTTATCCTGTAGTTTAATTCAGTTTTAATTTCGATGTATTCTGTAATGTAAATACAATGAAATTAATTGTGTAAAATGAAATTTCAATAATCAATAAAATAAAAAAGGAGTCTTCATGTCCCGTTATCGAGGACCTCGTTTAAAAAAAATACGCCGTCTGGGAGCTTTACCAGGACTCACTAGAAAAACACCTAAATCCGGAAGTAATCTGAAAAAAAAATTCCATTCTGGTAAAAAGGAGCAATATCGTATTCGTCTTCAAGAAAAACAGAAATTGCGTTTTCATTACGGTCTGACAGAACGACAATTACTTAGATATGTACATATCGCTGGAAAAGCAAAAAGGTCAACAGGCCAGGTTTTACTACAATTACTTGAAATGCGTTTGGATAATATCCTTTTTCGATTGGGTATGGCCTCAACCATTCCTGGGGCCCGCCAATTAGTAAACCATAGACATATTTTAGTTAATGGTCGTATAGTCAATATACCGAGTTTTCGTTGCAAACCCCGAGATATTATTACTACGAAAGATAACCAAAGATCGAAAGGTCTGGTTCAAAATTTTATTGCTTCATCTGACCCAGGGAAATTGCCAAAGCATTTGACGATTGACACATTAGAATATAAAGGACTAGTAAATAAAATTCTAGATAGGAAGTGGGTTGGTCTCAAAATAAATGAGTTGTTAGTTGTAGAATATTACTCTCGTCAGACTTGAACTTAACGAAAAAAAAGAAAGTTTCATAGAATTTTCTTCCCCTTACCCTTCCCCCGAACTAACTCGACCTAAGACCACTAATTCGTAAGACCACTAATTCGTATTTTCCCACTCAACTAGCAAAAATGGATTAACCCTAGGATCTTTTTTTTTCCTATATGTATATTTGACATCCGACAGTAATTTGCTATAGAAAATTTCTATTAAATAAGATATTATTGCTGGAATAAATTGTTATTTGATTTGCTACATTGTGCTCGTTAACGTTGATAAATTAAGAAAAACGGAAAGAGAGGGATTCGAACCCTCGGTAAACAAAAGTCTACATAGCAGTTCCAATGCTACGCCTTCAACCGCTCGGCCATCTCTCCTACAATAATCTTATTATGGAAAATAAACTGAGTGAATAGCGAGTTTTCTTATTCCTGCAGTACAGGTAAAACCGCAACCGCTCGGGGGTTCCATAGTTCTATTGGAAAAATTACTTTTGCTGTAAGTGGAAGGATCCTAGGTTTTTTTACCAAGAATTGCGCTCCCTATAAAAGTTTTAGTTTGGGTTTTCCCGCAACCAAAGAAAAAGAGAATGGAAGAATTCTTCTTTTCTTCTTATTGCATAATAAAATAAAGAAACCTTAGAATTCCCTTTGCATAAGTTACGCTACACCATACTATCGAAATCCAAAATAGGGTATGAGACAATTAATGACTTTGTAAACACGAAATAGCTGATGAGAGAAGTTATTGTTGAGAAATAGGAAAGTGGAATGAAATCCAGTCTTAGTCAAATATTTCATATCTCCTCTTGTCCAAGCAGAATAAAAAGGATACAATTTGAGCTGCGCGGAAAATCCATATCTCTCTTATCCATTTAAAGCATATGGATTTAGAGCATACGGATGGCTCGATTTATAAGAATCGAATGTGTTTGTTTTTATGTTATTTTGTGAAGGAATGAAAACAATTCTATATAGAATGGGTTGGGAATTATGCCTAGATCCCGCGCAAATGGAAATTTCATTGATAAGACCTTCTCAATTGTAGCCAATATTTTATTGCGAATAATTCCGACAACCTCAGGAGAAAAAAAGGCATTTACTTATTATAGAGATGGTGCGATTTGACTCTTTTTTTTTGTTTTTTTTTTAGCCCTACCTACACCTTAGTCTTCCGAGAAAGAGAGGGGGTTCACATAGAGAGAACAATATTAGTAAAGCAAACCCACGCTTCGGGAAGGTGAGGTGAACTACCAATTCCTTCTGTCGTGTATCCTCGATTGATGCGGCCTCAGATGCTTCAATTATAGATTTGAGTATTGAGCGAAAGGTTATACCTACAGGATAGGTTATGGATTACAGGCCAACTCTACTCTATTAGTACCAGTAGGCAGCATAGAGGAGAAAAGCACTACACCTAGAAATAGTAAAGGAATCAACAAGAGAAAAACTTTGTTAGAAATTAGCCCTTTCCCGATCCGTATCAGGGTTGGGAGGAATGGTTGGGATAACAAACAACCATCAGGTTTGTACTTTGGATACCCCTAAAACCATCAAAGATCGTTGAAGTGGCTAATTCCTCTAAATAGGGGGCGTTGAGAACAAATAAATTCTTGGAGCTATTGTTTTTTTCTAGCATTAATAAAATTCATTGGTGTTAAGAAAAACCTCTTGCGAGAAGGTTGGCTAGAGATTTCTTGGAAAAATACCAGCCCCTTTCGATTCATAATGAGACGGGACTAATTCTATTTTGATTCTATAGATTATTTCGCTTAGTACTATGTACAGAAGGGAGGAGCCGTATGAGATGAAAACCTCATGTACGGTTTTGGAACGGAGATTTTTTGAATAGAATGAACGACCGTAACGGATGTTGGCTCAATCCGAAGGAAATTATGCGGAAGCTTTGCAAAATTATTATGAAGCTACGCGACTAGAAATCGACCCCTATGATCGAAGTTATATACTCTATAACATAGGACTTATACACACAAGCAATGGAGAGCATACAAAGGCTTTGGAATATTATTTCCGGGCACTAGAACGAAACCCCTTCTTGCCGCAAGCTTTTAATAATATGGCCGTGATCTGTCATTACGTGCGACTATCTCCACTATAGAAAGAAAAAAAGAGAGGATCAAATTTTCTAGTAAATACTAGAAAAAAAAAGGGCTTTCTACATAGGGATCGTAAAAAGAACGATTTTTCCCTACCAGCTGTAGGAAGGAAGGACACTTCAAGAGAATCAAAAAAGGAAGAAAGTATCGCCTATACTACTACTCTATGGATAAAGTTCTCAAATTGATAGGGAAAGCACCGTAAAGATCAATTAGTGAGCGACTGGGTCGATACAACTAAAAAAAACTGCTTACTTATCTTATCCCATGGTATGGGGTCAAATTTAGGAATCCGCTTATGTAATAGAGCCGATCCACTAAGGGATTAAGCAGCGGTGTAGTATCAGATCCCAAAGATAGTAAGTTCTTTTTTCTTTCTTATGGAAAAAAGTCTTTTTCAAGGATTCTATAGAGATTTCATATATGAAACCGGGATAGTTACCTTTCAGAAAATTCGAACGAAGGCTCTAGATCTATCTATGCTTCATTCTTCTGAAGGTGGGAAAAAAGATCAAACTGATTATGGATAAATATTAGGGTTTGAAACTTAGGTAATTAACTTCTTCTGCTTAACCCCCAAAAAAATTCGATCGATTTTTGAGAAATAGAATTCAGTTAAGATAGGGGAAATTAAGATAGCAATTTATGAGCCGTATGAGGTAGGAAACTCTCAAGTACGGTTCTAAGGGAAGGAACTGCCTATTCCGACCGAGGAGAACAGGCCATTCTACAGGGTGATTCGGAAATTGCAGAAGCTTGGTTTGATCAAGCTGCTGAGTATTGGAAACAAGCTATAGCGCTTACTCCGGGAAATTATATTGAAGCACAGAACTGGTTGAAGATTACGAAGCGCTTTGAATTTGAATAAGAGCACGCTCCTTATTTTTCATAAAATGGGTGGTTTGGTTGTTCATCCATTAATCAAATAAATTAGGTCGTAAGATCGAATCAAGAATTTCATTATATCCCTTTCTTATACCTTCTATTTTATATGATATTTCATAAGGATAAACCATAGGGATAGGGTCTAGAATAGAAGTAATAAAGTGAATAAAAATAAAAAATAGTGGCAATCTAAATATTGCTAATATATCAGGACTGTCTTATTAATAATTCTAATGAGTTATCTTGGAATTTAGAATGAAATAAAAACCCTATATTATGCTCAAGGAAAGTAGATGTATAGAGGAGCTTATACCTTCAAAAAAAATACACCAGTTTCTTAAATTTCAAAAATATTTTTTTTTCTTACGTCGGGAAATATTTGTTTTTCAAGACAAACAATGTCCGTTAGGCACCTAATCTTTATGTCATAATAGATCCGAACACTTGCCTCGGATTGACTTCAATATATAATTGCTCCAGTGAATAACTAAAAAAAATAGAAGAACGGTAGATAGTAAAGAAAAGAATTAATCATAATATCTATCTTTCAAAATCTATCTTTCAAAGATTCACTAAAAAGACAGTTGGCGGGTCTCTTTGTATGTCTTGTCCGGAAAGAGGAGGACTTAATGATTATTCGTTCGCCGGAACCAGAAGTAAAAATTGTTGTGGATAGGGATCCTGTAAAAACATCTTTTGAAGAATGGGCCAGACCCGGCCATTTCTCAAGAACACTAGCTAAGGGCCCTGATACTACCACTTGGATCTGGAACCTACATGCTGATGCTCACGATTTCGATAGTCATACGGGTGATTTGGAGGAGATCTCTCGAAAAGTCTTTAGTGCTCATTTCGGGCAACTCTCCATTATCTTTCTTTGGTTGAGTGGCATGTACTTTCATGGTGCACGCTTTTCCAATTATGAAGCATGGCTAAGTGATCCTACTCACATTGGACCCAGTGCTCAGGTAGTTTGGCCCATAGTAGGGCAAGAAATATTGAATGGTGATGTAGGCGGGGGTTTCCGAGGAATCCAAATAACCTCTGGATTTTTTCAGCTTTGGCGAGCATCTGGAATAACTAGTGAATTACAACTCTATTGTACTGCAATTGGTGCATTGATTTTTGCAGCGTTAATGCTTTTTGCTGGTTGGTTCCATTATCACAAAGCCGCTCCAAAATTGGCCTGGTTCCAAGATGTAGAATCCATGTTGAATCACCACTTAGCAGGATTATTAGGGCTTGGGTCTCTTTCTTGGGCGGGACACCAAATCCATGTATCTTTACCAATTAACCAATTTCTTGACGCTGGGGTGGATCCTAAAGAGATACCACTTCCTCATGAATTTATCTTGAATCGTGACCTTTTGGCTCAACTTTATCCTAGTTTTGCCGAAGGAGCAACCCCCTTTTTCACCTTAAATTGGTCCAAATACGCAGAATTTCTGACTTTTCGCGGAGGACTCGATCCAGTAACCGGTGGTCTATGGCTGACCGATATTGCGCACCATCATTTAGCTATTGCTATTCTTTTCCTAATCGCGGGTCATATGTATAGGACCAACTGGGGTATTGGCCATGGACTTAAAGATATTTTGGAGGCTCACAAGGGCCCATTTACAGGACAAGGCCATAAGGGTCTTTATGAAATCTTA